TGTTTTTCTAGAATGCACAATATCCGTTTTACATCTTCTAGGCGAAAATGTTCAATTTTCATAAGATCCTCTTGACTGTTATTCAAAAGGTCCAATAATGTATATATATTGGACCTTTTGAGACAATTATAAATCCTGGGAGACAATTCGGATTGATCAATAAAAATCGATTTCAATGCTATTTTTTTTTTTTTTCTGACTTTATCCAATTTCTCATGAAAAGTAAAAGGGGATAAAGGAACCCCGTATTGATTGTCCTCGAAAGGTAAGTTTTTTTCTTCCTTATATACTTCCTTATATAAAAAGGGAATAAATAAATCAATCAAATTCCGGGAGGCTTCGTGAAGTGCTTCTTTCGGAGTTAAACTCCCATTTGTCCATATTTCGAGAAATAGTATCTCTTGTTTTTCATTCCCATTTTCATAGGAATGAATGCTATGGTTCACGTTTCGAACAGGCATGAATACAGCATCTATAGGATAACTTCCATCTTGAAAGTTATGTGGCATTTTTATAAGATATCCGCGATTTCTCTCGATTTCTAATCCAATACACAAATGAATTGGTTCTGCCAAGCTAGCTATATGTTGTGTATTGTCGACGATTTCTACATAAGGCGGTAAGATTATATCTTGAGCAGTTACATATCCAGGGCCCCTAACACAAATCGACGCGCTACAAGTTCCATATAGATTACTTCTCAATACAATTTCTTTCAAATTCATTATAATTTCGTGGACCGATTCTTGAATACCCGTTATAGTCGAATATTCATGGGGGACGTTCTCAGATTTTACACGTGTGATACATGTTCCTTCTATTTCTCCAAGCAAAGCTCTTCGAATCGCAATGCCTATTGTGTCGGCTTGTCCTTTCATAAGTGGAGACAGAACAAAGCGCCCATAATAAAGGCGTTTACTGTCTTTTCTTGATTCAACACACTTCCACTGTAGTGTCCGAGTAGATACTGTTACTTTCTCTCGAACCATAGTAATAATATTTTATTTGATTGAGTTATTTATTTCTCTTGTTTCTCTTGAAATTTATTCACTCTTCATTTCTACACACGTCTTTTTTTTGGAGGTCTACAGCCATTATGTGGCATGGGGGTTACATCCCGCACAAAAGTTAATAGTATACCACTTCTACGAATAGCTCGTAACGCGGCGTCTCTTCCGAGACCGGGACCTTTTATCATGACTTCAGCTCGTTGCATACCTTGATCTACTACTGTACGAATAGCACTTGCCGCTGCTGTTTGGGCGGCAAAGGGCGTCCCCCTTCGTGTACCCTTGAATCCACAAGTACCGGCCGAGGACCAGGAAACCACCCGACCCCGTACATCTGTAACCGTGACAATAGTATTATTGAAACTTGCTTGAACATGAATAACTCCCTTTGGTATTCTACGTGCACTTTTACGTGAACCAATACGTACATTTCTACGTGAACCAACTCTCGGTATAGCTTTTGCCATATTGTATCATCTCATAAATATGAGTCAGAAATATATGGAATATATCCATTTGATGTCAAAACAGATTCTTTATTTGTACATTGAGCCCTTTAGTGAGTCTGATTATCCTTGTCTTTGTTTATGTCTCGGGTTGGAGCAAATTACTCTAATGCGTCCCCGTCTGCGAATTAGTCGACATTTTTCACAAATTTTACGAACGGAAGCTCTTATTTTCATATTTTTAATTCCTTATCTTAATTCTGAATCTACTTCTTGGTAGAAAATACGTTTCTTGAAATTTTGCATCTCGAATCATATTGAATAAAAACCACCTAATCTTTCGAATCCTTGTTTCGGAGTCGATAAATTATACGTCCTCTGGTTGAATCATAACGACTTACTTCAATTTTGACTTTATCTCCTGGCAGTATCCGTATAAAACTACGTCGGATCTTTCCTGAAACATAACCTATAATCAGATCTTCATTATCTAACCGAACACGGAACATGCCATTGGGAAGCGATTCAGTAATTAAACCCTCGTGAATCCATTTTTGTTCTTTCATTTCAGGTAAAGCCCCCTTGAAGTATCAACTAATGTAGGAGAAACGATATTAGACAACCCCCCCTTTTTTTTTTACAAATAGGAAGAGGTTTCGGATCCCATTTGGGTATTAAAAGGATTACCATATATAACATAAAATTTCTCCGCCGATTCTTTCTAGGCGAGCCTCCCGGTCTGTCATTATACCTCGAGAAGTAGAAAGAATTACAATCCCCATTCCACCTAAAATTCTAGGAATTCGTTGAGAGTTAGAATAGATTCGCAGGCCGGGTCGGCTAATCTGTTTTAAATTTAAAAAATTTCTATAGGTATGTAGTCTTTTCCTATTCCTTCTATTATGTCGCAGGGTTAAAACCAAAAAATTTTGGTTTTTTTCTCGATGTTTTCTGACATTTTCGATAAAACCTTCTCGGAAAAGTATTTTAACAATATTTTCGGTAATATTAGTAGATGCTATGCGAACAACTCTTTTTCTATCCATATCAGCATTTCGTATAGAGGTTAGTATCTCAGCAATAGTGTCTCTACCCATAATGAACTAAATTTTTTTTGCTTCAAAGTTGGATATAATTAACATGTTTTTCCTTTTTTTATTGGTTTCTAAATATGTATTTTTCAAGGTATATGCGTGAGACATAATCTACGGGTGAATCTAGTTCTTAATCTATTTCTTTTCAAATACCCCAAAAATAGCAGGGTCTCTTTTTATTTTATAATACCTCGGGAGCTAATGAAACTATTTTAGTAAAATTGAATTGTCTCAATTCTCGGGGGATTGCACCAAAAATTCGAGTTCCTTTTGGATTTCCTTCTTGATCAATCACAACTGCAGCATTATCATCATATCGTATTATCATACCGCTGTCACGTTTAAGTTCTTTACAGGTACGAACAATTACAGCTCTGACTACTTCTGATTTTTCTAGGGGCATATTTGGTACTGCTTCTTTGATCACAGCAACAATAACGTCACCAATATGAGCATATCGACGATTACTAGCTCCTATGATTCGAATACACATCAATTTTCGAGCCCCGCTGTTATCCGCTACATTTAAATGGGTCTGAGGTTGAATCATATGAATTTGAATTTTTGAGTCTATTCTTCCAATGCAAAGGATGAAGAAAATAAAAGAAATATTGTTTGTCTAAAAAAAGAAACCTGCGGTTTTCTTTCATTCCCCAGACTCATTTCTGTTGGTTCTACTTTATTCTATTCTGCAATAATAATTTGAGTTCGTATAGGCATTTTGGATGCTGCTATTAAAATAGCCCTTCTAGCTATATTTTCAGTTACTCCACCCATTTCATATAGTATTCGCCCCGGCTTAACAACAGCTACCCAATATTCAGGGGATCCTTTTCCAGAACCCATACGTGTTTCGGCGGGTCTTATTGTAACTGGTTTGTCTGGAAATATACGGACCCATATTTTTCCACCGCGGCGTGCATTTCGTGTCATTGCTCGTCGACCTGCTTCGATTTGTCTAGATGTGATCCAAGCAGGTTCAAGTGCTTGAAGAGCATATTTACCGAAACAAATATGATTACCTCGATAAGATATTCCCTTCATTCGCCCTCTATGTTGTTTACGAAATCTAGTTCTTTTGGGGTTATAGTTGATGGTTTTTTCGAAATTCCATCTCTACTACAGAACTGGACGTGAGATTTTCGTCTCATCCAGCTCCTCGCGAATAACAGGATTCAAAATGGAATTTGAATTAATTGGAATAGATAGATATTAGAACATTTTTATAAAAAAATTTAGAAAAAAAAATTGTTTTTTTCTAACGTCCTACTAAATCTTTATTTTATTTTGTCTTTTATCCAAGTTTACCAATTCAAATTCAAAAAAAAAAGTTATCTCGGGCGAATATTTACTCTTGCAATCTCTATTTCAGTCCTAGCATTTGTTCCTCATTTCTCCGAATAGATGAATTTATTTCCGGTTCGTTTCGCCATCCCAACTAGTGAATCATTAAGGTTCATTTGTTCAATAAAATATTTTGCATTCACAGGTTCCTTCGTCCCCACCACTTCGTACTAAATGGTTAGGTCAGAATTCTACAACGAAGCTTCTAATCCAATTTATTCTTGAGTCAACCTTCTTAGTCTTAATTGGCTCGAAGCTCTTGAGTTTTTTCTTCTATAATCTATAAGAAGGATTCATTTCATATTTCATTATGGATGAATCAATTAGTATTGATGCTTTATTACACTGTCTTTTATGAGATGACTCATAGACCTTACATATTGGAATTCTATATCATTGATATTTTTTTTTCTCTCTTTCTCTCACCCTTCCATTTATCCACACTCTTGTTCTGTATTTTGCTTTAAACTTAGAATTAATTAAAGTTTAATTCTAAAAAAATTTCAGTTGCTACAAAGATATGACCGATTTGGCATATCTTGACAGGTTCTTTAGATCCAGATAATATGAAGCGATGGGTTGGTTTTCATACTACCGGGCCTATTTTTTTTGAATCCCAACCCCCTAAAAATAAAAAAACCAACGAGTCACACACTAAGCATAGCAATTATATCAAAACAAAAGGTTAATCGAATTTTTATTAAATCCTATAGAATTAGAATTAAAGAATTTGTTTGATTGACCAGAAAAAGAATGAACAAGTTTCCCTTTTTTGTTCTATCAAGGGAAAAACAATGAAAGTTTTTTTATTCTTCTTCCTTGTCTATAAAAATCCAAATTTTGATGCCTAATACCCCATAGATAGTCCGAACTGTATAGGAACAATAATCAATTTTAGCTTGAATGGTTTGTAGGGGAACCCTACCCTCTCTGATCCATTCGACACGTGCAATTTCTTTTCCGTCGATACGCCCTGCAATTTGTACTTGAATTCCTTTTGTATCTGCTTGTTCAGTTAATTCAATAGCTTTTTTCATTGCTTTTCGAAACGAAACTCTATTCTTTAATTGTCCAGCTATAAATTCTGCAAGAATATTAGGATTTCC